AAGAGCCGAAATAGGAGTAGGGCCCTCCATGGCATCAGGTAACCATACATGAAGAGGAAATTGTGCGGATTTAGCAATAGGACCCACAAATAATAGAAATGCACACAAAGTAAAGAATAAGAGATTTACTCTATTAGTTAAAATTAAATTATTGAATATTTCGAATAAATCCTGAAATTCGAAACTGCCAGTTATCCAATAAAGACCTAAAATTCCTAATAATAAACCAAAATCCCCTACACGATTAGTTACAAAAGCTTTTTGACAAGCATTCGCTGCAATAGGTCGTGTGAACCAAAAACCGATTAATAAATACGAACACATTCCCACTAATTCCCAAAAAAAATAAACTTGGATCAAATTAGAACTAGTAACTAATCCTAACATTGAAGTATTAAAAAAACCCATATAAGCAAAAAACCTCAGATATCCTTGATCATGAGACATGTAATTGTCACTATAAATGAGAACCAAAATTCCAACAGTTGTAATTAATATTAACATAATAGAAGTAAGTGGATCAATAAAGTAACCGAACTCAAAAGAAAATTCATTATTTATAGTCCACGACCATACGTTTTGATGAATGCAACTTAGAAAAATTTGTTGAATAGATAGATAGAGTGAAAAGATCAGAACTATACTTAACAAAAAAATACTCAGAAAAGTCCACATACGTCGAAGGTTTTTTGTTGCTGTCGGAAAAAGTAGAAGCCCAACTCCTAGTAAAATAGGTACTGGAAGTGGAATGAAAGGGATGATCCATGAATATTGATATGTATGTTCCATAAAATAAACAACCCTTTTTATTTTATTCTTAAATTTATTATTTCTTATTCACTGGTTTGTATATATATATTTTTTTCAAAGGGGACAATAAAAAAGCACGTGATTTCAAACCTAAATAGAAATTTTTTCGAATTAGTATAATCCTTCATAAATCTTTGAAAAGAAATATATATTCAAATCAAAAAATTCTAAGCGATTAAATAATATTACTAAGTTACTGTCAAAAAAATTATTTGTCTTTTTTTTTTTAATTACTACTAAATAAAATTGTGATTTTATGCAGATACAGAAAAAGTGAATTATAATTCTGTATTACAATAATTTATATATATATATTAAGAATAGAACAAAGATTTACACGACCAAAAAATACTTAATATTAATTATATAATAAAATAATAAAAAAACTTTACCTAAAAAACCTAAAAAAAAGTAAAAAAATAGTAGGGTTTTAAACTTTTGAATGTCTTTTTTGTTTTGAAAATACTATATAATAAAATTTGAAAGAAAAAAATCACTCGATATAGAATATGAAAGAATAGAATAATAAATGTCTTTGACATCCAATTATACCACTGAAAAACTTTTTTTCATTTTTGAATGGCAGTTCCAAAAAAACGTACTTCTATCTCGAAAAAGCGCATTCGTAAAAAAATTTGGAAAAGGAAGGGATATTGGACATCCTTGAAAGCTTTTTCGTTAGGGAAATCACTTTCTACAGGTAATTCAAAAAGTTTTTTTGTACAACAAAAAAAATAAACACACTAGAATAATTAGAATTAGCCTAACTTAAAAATTAAAAAACAAATTTGTTAGAATACATATAAAAACTAGGAACCAAATGAGAAAAAACGATAATATATAGATAAAAAAGAAAGGTTCACATTTCTTTTTTTTTTCAAAAAAGGGGATTTTTATTTTTCACAGTACTAACTGGATGCAATAATAAATAAAGATCTTGTATTTCCTCGGTAAGAGGAAATACAAGATCTTTAAGCCAAATCACTAGGTTCTTGAAATTTATTAATTAAAGTAAAAACTTTTTCACTTTATACCTTTAGGAATTCTTATTTCTCTGAATTTTTCTATTCTTTACTTGGAATCAAAGTTATAAAAGCATCTACCCACAATAAATTATTATTAGATAATAACTAATAATATATGATATTATTTTTAAGTGATAAAAAAATCTTATGTTTGGACTGTTTGTAGAATATAAAAAGATGCATCAAAATAGTTTTTTTTATTTCTATTGACTATTGAGCAATTAAGCAAATCTTATTTAATTTTAAATTTTTAAGGATTTTTGAAACGTTTTAATTTTTAGAAAAAACATTTTTTTTAGTAATGTAACTGATAAAGAGCATTTCGAATTTTGTCTTTGGGTTGAAGTCCCAACTACGTTAATTTCGTTCCATTTTTCATTGTATTCTAGAAAAAATCTAAAGTATAAAAAGTGAATGAAAATAATTTAAAATTTTCTTGAATTAGCTTCTTTATTTAAATTTGAATCTCGACGATTGAATAAAAACTTGTTAGTATTATTTTGAACAAGTTGCCGCTATGGTGAAATTGGTAGACACGCTGCTCTTAGGAAGCAGTGCTATAGCATCTCGGTTCGAGTCCGAGTAGCGGCATAAGATCTTATAAAAGCGATATTATAAGTTTTATAATGAAATTAATACCCGACTCTTTTGTAAAATCGGGTAAAACCCAGTATTAATTTATTAATTTTTAACAAATTTTTTATGATTTTTTCAATTTTAGAGCATATATTAACTCATATATCTTTTTCGGTCGTTTCAATTGTACTGACAATTTATTTTTTAACTTTTTTAGTTAATTTAGATGAAATCATAGGATTTTTTGATTCATCAGATAAAGGAATCATAATTACGTTTTTTGGTATAACAGGATTATTATTCACTCGTTGGATTTATTCGGGCCATTTTCCATTAAGTAATTTATATGAATCATTAATTTTTCTTGCATGGGCTTTTTCAATTATTCATATGGTTTCCTATTTTAATAAAAAAAAAAAAAAAAACTTAAACGCAATAACTGCGCCAAGTGCTATTTTTATTCAGGGTTTTGCTACTTCAGGTCTTTTAAACATGCCCCAGTCTGCAATATTAGTACCAGCTCTCCAGTCCCAGTGGTTAATGATGCACGTAAGTATGATGATATTAGGCTATGGCGGTCTCTTATGCGGATCATTATTATCAATAGCTCTTCTAGTCATTACATTTCGCAAAGTCGGACCTACTTTTGTGAAAAAGAATCTTAAAAAAAAATTTTTATTAAATGAATTATTTTCTTTTGATGTACTTTACTACATAAACGAAAAAAATTCTATTTTACTACAACAAAACATTAATTTGAGTTTTTCTAGAAATTATTATAGGTATCAATTGATTGAACAATTAGATTTTTGGAGTTTTCGTATTATTAGTCTTGGATTTATCTTTTTAACCATCGGCATTCTTTCAGGAGCTGTATGGGCTAATGAAACATGGGGTTCATATTGGAATTGGGATCCAAAAGAAACTTGGGCATTTATTACTTGGACCGTATTTGCAATTTATTTACATATTAAAACAAATAGGAATGTTAAGGGTATAAATTCTGCAATTGTGGCTGCGATAGGCTTTCTTTTAATTTGGATATGCTATTTTGGCGTCAATCTTTTAGGAATAGGTTTACATAGTTATGGTTCATTTACATCGAATTAAATAAAACATTAACAAAAAAATAAAGGAATCCAAATAAAAACGAATAGCATCCATTATAGAACTTCATATAAATTATGAAATCTAATTTAGTTTTATTTTGTAATAAATTATTAAGAACCTTTTGAATCAAGTAGTCCAATGATTCAAAAGGTTCTCACAATACAAAGACCAAAGACTTCTGATTACAATTTAATTTAATGCTTTTTTTAATTTCCTTAAAACTATCCATAAAAATAATTAGATAAAATGGATTCGACCTTGTCACTTGCTAATGAGAGCACAAAATCAGGATAAATCCCAATACCAATTATGGGTAGAAGAATAGAGATTGAAACAAATAACTCTCGGGGTCCAGAATCAAAAAAAGAAAAGTTTTTGACATTAATTAACTTGTATCCATAGAACATTTGGCGTGACATAGATAATAAATATATAGGAGTTAATATCATTCCAATTCCCATTACAAAAATAATTAAAATTTTGGAAATTAAGAAATATTTTTGGCTGGTAATTATTCCAAAAAAAACGATTAATTCGGCAACAAAACCACTCATGCCCGGTAATGCAAGGGAAGCCATTGATAAGATAGTGAACATTGTAAATATCTTTGGAATGGAGATAGCCATTCCACCCATTTCATCAAGATAAACAAGCCGAATTCTATCATAACTCGTTCCTGCCAAGAAAAAAAGTGCAGCGCCAATAAATCCATGAGATATTATTTGTAAAATAGCTCCATTAAGTCCAGGATCCGTTATAGAACCAATACCTATAATTATAAAACCCATATGAGATACAGAAGAATAGGCTATTCTCTTTTTTAAATTACGTTGACCGGGAGATGTTGAAGCTGCATAAATTATTTGGATTGTACCAACTACCATCAACCAAGGAGAAAACATAGAATGGGCGTGAGGTAATAATTCCATATTGATTCGAACCAACCCGTATGCTCCCATTTTTAATAAGATTCCAGCGAGAAGCATACAGGTACTGTAATGTGCCTCGCCGTGGGTGTCAGGTAACCAAGTATGTAAAGGTATAATCGGTAATTTGACGGCAAAAGCAATAAGAAATCCAATATAAAGTAGTATTTCGAGTGTGACAGGATAGGATTGATTAGCTAATAGTTCTAAATTTAATGTTGGTTCGTTCGAACCATATAAACTTATCCCTAAAACTCCGATTAATAAAAAAATGGAACTTCCTGCAGTGTATAAAATAAATTTTGTAGCTGAATACAGACGTTTCTTTCCACCCCACATGGATAAAAGTAGATAAACGGGAATTAATTCTAATTCCCACATGATGAAAAAAAGTAAAAGATCCCGAGAAGAAAATAATCCTATTTGACCGCTGTACATTGCTAACATCAGGAAATAAAATAATCGGGAATTCCGAGTAACTGGAAACGCCGCTAAAGTAGCTAAAGTAGTAATAAATCCCGTCAGTAAAATCGTTCCTATAGAAAGTCCATCTATTCCCAGTCTCCAGTAAAAATCAAAAAAATTAATCCATTTATAATCTTCGGACAGTTGAATTAATGGATCGTCCATTTTAAAATTATAACAAAAAGCATAGGTCGTTAGAAGAAGTTCTAAGATAGAAATACATATAGTATACCACTTATTGACTTTATTTCCCCTATGCGGGAGAAATAACATTAATGAACCGGCAGATATTGGAAAAACAACAATTATTGTTAACCAAGGAAAATCATTCGTGGTAAAGACAAGATACACCAGGTCCAAAGAACGCGTACTCAAAAAAAATATATAAATCAAAAAATTTAATTTAACTTTTTTGAGTACGAGTCCTTGTCAATAAAAAAAAATCAAATGTATTCAAAATTTATTCAAATGAGGTTTGCGGTAACGTATCAATAAGCTAGACCCATACTTCGAGTTGTTTCATGCCATAAATAAACTCGAACGCTCAAAAAATCCGTTGGACAGGCAGATTCACATCTCTTACAACCAACACAGTCCTCGGTTCTTGGAGCGGAAGCTATTTGCTTAGCTTTACATCCATCCCAAGGTATCATTTCTAATACGTCTGTAGGGCACGCTCGGACACATTGAGTACATCCTATACAGGTATCATAAATTTTGACTGAATGTGACATAGGATCTATAGTTTTTTGAATGTCATAAATTTTCAATCTAGTAAACTTCTAACTAAATGATATATTAAAATACTAGATGAAGCAATGATTTCCTTTAATCGAATTTTTAAAATGAATTCTGGCTTAATTGAGAAAAAAAGGGGCTAAAATACTTTGATTTCCTAGATTTTAACAAATATAATCTAGTAAGTCATAACCTATTATATATCCAAATTTCAACCTATAATTTTTTTAGTTATGCTACTTATTTAATAAGGTCGATTGGTTGATACGAGTTGATTTTCTGTTACGATAAATTGACGAGACTATAGCTAATCCAATAGCTGCTTCAGCAGCTGCAATTGCTATAACAAAAATGCAGAAAATATTCCCTTTTAGTTGGGAATTATCAAAAAAATCAGAAAATGTTACCAAATTCATATTAACTGCATTGAGTATAAGCTCAAGACACATAAGAGCCCTAACCATATTTCGACTCATGATCAATCCATAAAGACCAAGCAAAAATAAATAGGCACTCAAAACAAGTACATGTTCGAGTATCATTCAGCAACTCCTTATTAATTTTGATTCATTTCAATATGAAAAATTAAAAAAATTCACCGGATTCAATCAACTAGAATATAACAAAAAAGTACCAATAAAAACTATATTAGGGAAAAAATTATCAAATATAAATATCAAATATAAAAATTGATATTTAAAATATGAAATAGTATTAAATAAAATTTAATTAAATGAACGGAAAAAATCTCATAAATGCACAAAGTTTTCTTCGATCTTTACTAATTAACTTTACTAATTAATTAGAACGCTTTTTATTGACGAGCCACAGAAATTGCCCCTACCAAAGCAACTAAAAGAATTATTGAAATGAGTTCAAACGGAAGAAAAAAATCTGTTGATAAATGAATTCCTATTTGTTGACTATTACTTATTAAATCTTGCTCTAGAAGCTGATTTAATCGTGTAGTCCAAATAACCCCATACCATGATGTATCGAGAATAGTAGAAATTAATGAAAAAAGAATAGTTGTACAAACCAATGAAGTAATCCCATCCCCAACGGTCCACAGATTGAAATCTGTGGAATATTCTGAATCATTCATGAACATCACAGCAAATATGATTAAAACATTTATGGCCCCCACGTAAATAAGGAGTTGTGCAGCAGCTACAAAATGGGAATTTGATAGAATATACAATAAAGATATACAAACAAGAACAAATCCTAAGGAAAAGGCTGAAAATATTGGGTTGGGAAGTAATACCACTCCCAGACCTCCTACTAGAAGACCGGATCCCAGAAAAACTAAAAGAAAATCATGTATTGGTCCAGGCAAATCCATTATATTATTAAAATAAGAAAAAATCGAAATCCTTTTCATGGCCTTATTAATTTAACCGGGGAATTTTTTTTAATATGTTTCTAATATGTTTCTAATAGAGTAAAATTAGAATCTAATGGATATGAATTGATGTAGATACAATTATTAGGCGCTTTCGCTTTTTTATTCTAAAATTTCTTTTCAACCGATCTAGTCCAAGAAAGTAATTACGACTATATTCTATTAGAACAAATGAGCCTTAAATACTTAATATTATTATATAAATACAATAAAAGTTTTTAATTAAATTCTTTATATAATTGAACAATTTTGAATTCTTTTTTTATTTTTAATAAAATTAAGGGGTTTACCCATTTTTTGTTTGAGGTGAATTCAAAATTGTTCGAATAGTGTAATCGTCAATTACTGACATTGGTAAACGACCCAACGCTATTTGATTATAATTCAATTCGTGACGATCATAAGTTGAAAATTCATATTCTTCAGTCATTGACAAACAATTTGTTGGGCAATACTCAACACAATTACCACAAAATATACAAATTCCAAAATCAATACTGTAATTAAGCAATCGTTTTTTTCGAATATTAGTTTCCAATTTCCAATCAACAACAGGCAGATCTATAGGACATACTCGAACACATACTTCACAAGCAATGCACTTATCAAATTCGAAATGAATTCGACCACGAAAACGTTCCGATGTTATTAATTTTTCATAGGGATATTGAATAGTTACAGGTAAACGATTTGTGTGGGATAAGGTAATCATGAAACCTTGACCAATATACCTTGCAGCTCGTAGGGTTTGTTGACCATAATTCATGAACCCGGTTATCATAGGAAGCATATTATTGTAATTATCTATGAATAATTTTATCTTTGTTTCTTTCTCTTGTTTAAAACAAGTAATGAATATATTGGATTTATTTTCAATTTAGAGTGAAAAGAGTTGGAACGAAGTTGTTAATAATAGATTACCAAGGGAAATCGGTAAAAGAAATTTCCAGCCAAGATTTAATAGTTGATCCATTCTTAGCCTAGGTAAAGTCCATCTTGTTGCGATAGAAATGAACAAGAACAAATAAGTTTTAGCTAATGTAATAAAGATACCAATTGTTGTTCCAAAAATTTGATCCCCTTCAAATAGCTTCAGAATAGATATATGCGGAATAGAAATATTCCAACCGCCTAAGTATAGAACTGTTACAAATAATGAGGAAATTAAGAGATTTAGATAAGAAGCAACGTAAAATAAACCAAATTTGATACCCGAATATTCAGTTTGATAACCCGCTATTAATTCTTCTTCCGCTTCTGGTAAATCAAACGGTAACCTCTCGCATTCCGCTAGGGAAGAAATTAGAAAAATTATAAAGCCTATAGGTTGACGCCACAAATTCCAACCCCAAAAACCATATTTTGATTGTGCCTCAACTATATCAACTGTACTTAAACTGTTAGATAATACTAGTCGGTGATAACATTACTATTTTCACCGCTATTACAAAACCGTACATGAGGTCTTCGCCTCATACGGCTCCTCGGAGGCCATAAATAAATCTACGGACCAGATTATTTAGATGGGTATCATGTGTTTTAAAATAGATTAAATATATCGGGGGTCCAAAATTATACCAATGGAATTCTGTCTGCTCAAATTCTAAAAATTAAAAAAAGCGCTTCGGAATTCATCTCATCCTTTACAAATTTTAATTTCTATTTGTTGAGTAATAACTTAATCCTGTAATAAAATACTCCTTGCCAAAATAAAAATCGGTATTTCAGCCCATCGTCGGTTTCAATTACGAAAAAGAATTAGACATTCTATTAGTTGATTATTCCTAACAGAAGTTCTATTTTATTTTCGAAATATATGAAAAAAAAATCTCCTTGTTTCGTTCCTATTCTTCTTTCTTTTTTAGAAAAAAAAAGTTGGTGGACTTAAAAAATAAAGGATTATTTCGTTTCTGATAGTCATTACATTTATCGGTGGATAGGAGTATACTCTGAATCGGAATCTTGGGGAGTACGGTTTGATCATTTCTACGAATTTCAAGCCCCAATTAACCTTCTTTTTTCTGTTATCTTATGTTATGCATAAATATCCTTTTCAATTTGTTTAATCTCTATTACAAATTCTTTGTGTATTTTGGTGTTTCTAACCATCCACTCATTTTTACCTAATTGCCGCTCACTTTGTAATACATGTATGTTAATCTATATAACTAATAGTGAAAACGTCATACGGTTAATATTTTTAACCCGCTTCAAGCCAGGATGACTAATCAACCAGCCTTGGGGTAAAGTGAGTATTACGCTAATGTTTTTTTTCGCTTAACCTTTGTACATAGGAAATGAGACTCCATTTTTCTTTTTTACTGCTAATTTCTGAGCAGTTTTTTTTCACTCATATATAACTATCAAATTCCTTTTATTAAGATTAACTCGAAAGATAAATATATATATTCCGTTATTGAACTTATTCGTCTAGAAGAAACGGAATAGTAAAAATAAAAATAAACGCTTATATTTCAACGAATCGCACGTAGAGATATTGATAAAACACATAGAGTTAATGGTATTTCATAACTAATCGATTGGGCAGCAGCACGCAGACCACCTAAAAAAGAATATTTATTATTCGATCCATATCCTGACATAAGAAGTCCAATCGGAGCAATACTTGAGATAGCAATCCATAAAAAAATACCGATATTGAGATCCGCTAAAACAAGGTGATTGCTAAAGGGAATTATGGAATAACTTAATAAAATTGAGATAACTGCTATAGATGGCCCAATACTAAATAAAGGAGTATTTCCTCTAGATGGACGAAGGTCTTCTTTGAAAAGTAGTTTTGTCCCGTCGGCTAGAGCTTGAAGAATTCCCAACGGGCCGGCATATTCAGGTCCAATACGCTGTTGTATCCCTGCAGATATTTCTCTTTCTAACCATACAATTACTAGTACACCTGTTATGATTCCCAATACAAGAGAAAATATAGGGACAAATATCCATATGAATCCATAGACCTCTTTTAAAGATTCCAATCTAACAAAAGAATTTATAGTTTGTACTTCTGTTGCATAAATTATCATTTTAACGATCAACTTCTCCCATAATTATATCTATGCTACCGAGTATCGTCATAATATCAGCCAATTTCATTCTTTTAACTAGTTCAGGAAGAATTTGCAAATTAATAAAACCCGGTGGTCGGATTTTCCATCTCCAAGGAAAACCACTTTGATCTCCGATGAGAAAAATTCCCAATTCCCCTTTTGGAGCTTCAACTCTTACATAAAGTTCTTGTTTCGATAATTCAAAAGTAGGAGAAGGTTTTTTACTAATGAATCGATATTCAAAATCATTCCATTCTGGGTTCCTTTTTCTATCAAGGCCCCTGCTTTCTAAATTCTCATAGGGACCCCCCGGAAGTCCTTCCAGAGCCTGTTGAATAATTTTAATGGATTCTGTCATTTCGCTAAGTCGTACTAAATAACGAGCTAATGAATCTCCTTGTTTTTGCCACTGAATTTCCCATTCAAATTCATCGTAAGACTCATAACGATCAACTTTACGAAGATCCCATGGTATTCCGGATGCACGTAGCATTGGTCCTGATAAACCCCAATTTATTGCTTCTTCCCCACCAATAATCCCAACCCCCTCAACTCGTTCTAAAAAAATAGGATTTCGTGTAATCAGTTTTTGATATTCAACAACCTCTGTTAAAAAATAATCACAAAAATCCAAGCATTTATCTATCCAACCATAAGGTAAATCAGCCGCTATTCCTCCAATACGAAAAAAATTATGCATCATTCTCATACCGGTGGCAGCTTCGAATAGATCATATACAAATTCTCGTTCTCTGAAAATATAGAAAAAGGGGGTCTGTGCACCAATATCTGCCATAAAAGGGCCAAGCCATAACAGATGAGAAGCTATACGACTCAATTCCAGCATAATTACTCTGATATAGCTGGCCCTTTTAGGAACTTGAATATTTCCCAACTGTTCTGGTCCATTTACTGTTATTGCTTCTGTAAACATAGTAGCTAAATAATCCCATCGCGTTACATAAGGTAAATATTGTATAATTGCTCGGTTTTCTGCAATTTTTTCCATTCCTCTGTGTAAATAACCCAATATGGGTTCACAGTCAACAACATCCTCACCATCTAGAGTAACAATTAAGCGAAGAACACCATGCATAGATGGGTGGTGAGGTCCCATATTGACTATCATAAGATCTTTTCCTGTAACTGGTCTCGTCATAAGTTTTTCCTTGATTCGTTCTGGCATGAATTAGATTGCTGAAAAAGAGGTTTATCAAAAAATTCAAAATCTAAAAAATTAACTAATTAACAATTTTTGAATTTAACGAGTTTTTAATTCCCGAATATTCAACTGCTTGATTAATTCTTTATAACGTACTCTATTTTTTTTTGACAAATAAGCCAGCAGTCGTTGACGTTTTCCCAGAATTTTGCGAAGACCCCTCTGAGATAAATAATCTTTTCTGTGCAATTCTAAATGTGAAGTAAGTCTTCGTATCTTATTAGTGAAACTGAATACTTGAAATTCAACGGATCCCTTGCTTTCTTCTTTTTTTTCTTGAAATGAAATGAATGCATTTTTTATCATAAAAAGAAATCCTTCCCTTTTTAATATCAATTGAAAGATATGAATTTGACTGATCAGTAATAATGGTAGTTTTTTTGTACAAGGATCTAAATTTAATTATTAACGTCTTAATTCTTAATTTTATCAAAAAAAGTCTAAATTGAGATCTAAAAATGGAGGATTCTGTTAGTTTATTTATAGATCGGCTCTGATTGGTATCTTATGTCATTGATTAACTGAATCTCATGTATAAAGATTGAATTGAAAACAATCCCTCGTATTTGTACATACAACTTTTTTCATATACCGTAACTTATATATTATATATAGTAAAAAGGATCTATTATTAATGAATTTGAAATCGCGTATACATGTGTATTCTTATCATACCAAAATGATTTCCGTTAGTAGTATTAAACCAATAGCGATTCATACAAGCTAAATCTTCTAATCTAAAATTCGGCCAAAGAAAGGATTTTAATTTAATTAGGTTATTTTTATCCTTATCAAGATTTTTCTTTTTATGCAAAACTGTGGTCAAGTTTGGAATATTCTTATCAAATCTTGAATTTCTATCCCTCGCGTTTTTTTTTTTTAAGTTGAAACAAATTAGAATTCGAAATTCTCTACGTCGTTTAGGGGATAGAATATTTTCAGGGACAAAAAAATCACAATTATTTTTTTTATCAATATAGCTTTTTTTTTTGTATCTTTTACTTATTTTATTTTTCTTTTTATGAACCAATGAAATACCTATGGTTCTATATATAATAAGTTGTCCATCATTTTTTAAAGATAAACGGACAGGTTCAAAAACCCACATTCCTTTTTTCAGTAATTGTGAAAAAGGTAACGTCTTGTTAATCAGTAGAATATCTGGGTTTATCTCCCCTCTTTCAATAGAAGATAGTATTATCTCATTTGGATTTTTCAGTCTAACCAAAAAAAAGTATACTTTTAAAGTAGTGAGAATTTTTTTATTAAAAAAAGAATTCCATCGCATTTGAAAACGCGAATACCTTCCCATAAATGAATCAATTTCCACTCCGGTATTGCTTTTGTGTTGTTTTTTAGTTTTATGTTTTTTTATCTTAAATTCTGGATAATTTTCTTCAATATTTTTTTCTTGCTTTGATAAAGCTGATTCCAGAGTTCTTTTTTTTTCCTTATCTGATTCACGCTCTCCTTGACCCGCCGATTCTTTTTCTTCTTTATTTAGATTAAAAAATTCCTTGAATTTTTTTGCATTTGATGGTATAAAACCTTTTTGATTTGGAGTGATCTTTTTATTAATATTTTTTTTTTCATTAAAATTGAAAAGAAGTAATTTAATTGGTATTACCCACGGTTTCATTTTATATGTACTAGAAAATAATAAAAATTCGGGAAAGAAAAAAAATTCCAAATTTGTTATACGATTATTTATTATTTCTTCATTCATTCCCATCCAATCAAAAAAGAAACTTTTTTCATTGGCTACACCTGTCTTAGTTATTTTCTCAATTCTTTGATAATTCTGAACTTGAGTCTTAATATATTTTTTTTTACTTTTGGTATCAACCCAGGGCTCACTATTTACGTTTTTTCTAAACCAAAAGTTGAGAATTCTCCAATCCAAATATTTTCTATGACCAATTTTCCTTCTACCCCGAATATTATATTTTTCTAGAAAACCAGAGACTAAATAATTATCTAGAGCAATCCCGATAGCCATGTCCAAATTTTTTTCTGTAGAATGAATAGATTTGTAGCAAAAAAGATTATATATATAATCTTTTTTAAAATTATGTTTTGGATTTAATAACGAGTCGGCCTCAAAAAAATTTTGTTTTTTGTAATTATCAAAAATTTTTTTTTCATATGAATCCTCTTTGGTTAAACTTTGGTTTAGAACTATAGAGTCTTGGTTGATTTTATTTTTCCATTTTTGGGTTCCTAATCTAGCCCATGCAATCTGAGGTAAATTGTATTGAGAATGGCTTCGTAACCAGTTTTTCCATTGATTTACTTCGGAATTTACAAAGGTTTGATCTTTCAATTCATAATCAAAGATTCCTTGTTCTTGAAAAAAGTCCTTTATTTTATTCTTAACAAAAAAGGATGTTATACATATTTTATATTCAAGAACAGCCTTTAATTTCGAAACGGTACTAACTTGCATTTTTGATAATTTGTAAAATACATATGCTTGTGATAAAGAGCATAGGTCATAACTAATTTTTTTTTTTTTTGATAGTAAATTTTTTATAGTCGAAATAAAATAAATGGTAGTTTTTTTTTTATTAATTTTTTTTCCATTTTCTTCATTCTTGTAAATATATTTATCAAGAATTGTTTTTGTTGATTCAAAAAAAAGTTGTGTAGTAATTCTTGGAATATTAATGATACCTAGAAAAATAGCTATAGACAGTTGTTCAATACAAAATTTAAAAAAAAAAAAAGATTTACGAATTAATCGGGTATTTTTTCTTTTGAATGTCTGCCAACTTTTTTTTGATGACTCAATGATTTTAGAATCATAACGCGGTTTGTTACAACTATTAGTTAGGTTTTCTTTTTCTTTTGAAATTTCTTCTGTTTGATTTCTTATTGTCTTTATTCTATCAATCAAATTTTTTAGTTTGTTTTCGCTGAGTAAAGAATTTGTCCACTCCATGGATTTTTTTTGAACAGATAGGTTCTCAATCATCTGATTACTCATTATTGAATCGTTTTTAGTTTCATTTACTTCATATATTTCTCTCGGGCCAAATACTGGAATTATATTTCGTTTTGAAAGGTTTTTTATTTTTCCTTTTAGAAAAAGAAAGTTTTTGATAATCCAGTTTTTCATTTCTTTTGCGACTTTTAGGAAAATTTTTTCTCTTTCTTTGAAAATCCTTAAAACCAGAAAAGGCTTAGTTTTTAATTTTTTGATTCTTTTTTTTAATTCTTTATAAATAGGTTCAAAAAAAGAAGGCGTTTTTTTTGCAGAACCAAAAGGTAGTTCAGTTTCCCTTCCCCAAACTGTTAAAAAACAAAAATCATTTTTTTTTTTCTTGTCTTTTGCTTTTTTTCGTTGAGCCTTCTGAGATGATTGAAATTTAGAGTTATGCCAAGGTTTCAGATAAAAAGGAAATATAATTTTTATCTGAATACCATCCGTTAACCATTTTCTTGGAAATTCTTTTTCGGATAGTTGAACCCCATTATAAGTACATTTAACATGCATTTCACGGTTCAAATCCTTTAAATCCTCGGACCACTCGGGAATTTGAAATAATAACACACGTATGCTATTTTTAATTATTATTAATAAAGGTAATATAATATTTTTTCTAAGAATAGATTGAGTTACTAAGACAGAACTTCTTATTATTTGAGCAAATCGTAC